GGCGGTTGGACAAGCAGGCCCCCATCGTCTAGTGGTTTAGGACATCTCTCTTTCAAGGAGGCAGCGGGGATTCGAATTCCCCTGGGGGTAGGGTACTATGAAAGGAAGTTTCTCATGGATTACCAATTTAAAATTTGATTCTTCCTGGGTCGATGCCCGAGTGGTTAATGGGGACGGACTGTAAATTCGTTGGCAATATGCCTACGCTGGTTCAAATCCAGCTCGGCCCAATAATTCGCCAATCCACCATAAGATGATAGAACCCCCTTGTCCTTCAGAAAGACCTGATACGTAGATAAAAAGAATCAAAATTTCTGCTAGATCCCTTATTTCCCTGGGATTGTAGTTCAATTGGTCAGAGCACCGCCCTGTCAAGGCGGAAGCTGCGGGTTCGAGCCCCGTCAGTCCCGACGGATCCAATAAATACATCAACTCAGCTCTACCGTTTTCTAATTTATGAAGGGGGCTGGGGCAGAATTTCATTGTCAAAGCAAGGGGGGATCCTTTTTGCTTTCTTTTTTTTTCATTTTTTTGAATTTGAATAAGGTCCCATCGAAGAAAGAACAAATACCCCCAAAAAAGTAGTGAATTTGATGAATATTTGTTTGATGTTTTATGAGGCCTTATCTTTATCACACTTCTTTGTCTTCCAAAAAAATCACAGTAAAATTTCGAACGAAACTCCTTTCTTTTTCTCTTTTTTCGCTTTTGTTGTTTGTTTAGGTTTGTAACTATGTGACTAGTGGAAGGGCGCTTTGATGATACTTCATCAGATGATTTTACAAGAAAGACTGGGTAGATTATAGAGAAAAAAATAAAAAAAAAAAAAGAGATGAAAGGAATTTTTGATTGGGTCAGTAATCCAAGGCAAGGTTGGGTTGGTATGGATAAAAGAACTTCCTATGTTATACTATTCAATTCTCGATGACGAATTTATTTGATAGCTCAGATATTGTTATTCATGATATTGATCCTATTCAGTATCATCGAGAGGTAATTCATTGAATTTATAAGCAAAAGATTTATCATCTCTATGGGATTAAATCCCGAGTTATTGCGAAGTAAAAAAACGACAAGATTATGGAAGTCAATATTCTTGCATTTATTGCTACTGCACTATTTATTCTAGTTCCTACCGCCTTTCTCCTTATCATTTACGTAAAAACAGTTAGTCAAAATGATTAATGAATCATTAATTTATTTGAATGAAACTTGACTTCTGAGTTCTTATCACAAATTGATAAAAAAAAATGACAATTCCATTTTGACGTCTTAAATGAAATGAACGGGCTCGAATCAGCAATATACTAATAGATAGTATGGTAAGAAAGAAATAGATGAATCTTTTTTTCTACCATACTATCTATTTGGGTTATTCTAGTTAGAAAACTCTAGAAAAAAAAAATGAAAATATAAAAATAGATAAAAGAAAAAAATGAAAAAATTAAAGTCTATATAATTCTAAAATCAAAAAGAATTATAAAATTTATAAAATAAAGTATATAGGCTTAAATAGATCAAATTACAATATTTATATTCATCATATATGTGAATATCCATTCAATAGATGGAGTGGATATAGCACCCAATTCCATTTATTTTGTTACATCTATACCCATTTGTTCCAATTAATCTCGATTCATCAAAAATCATTTTATTACTCTTATCGTTGTAATTACTAGATGTTTGATGATTTCCAATCCGAATTTCGGTATCATCAAATCAATAATATCAATTATCAATAAAGTAAAAACGGATGGATATCGACATATTAATAATCAATTAATAATAAAATCACGTAGGAATCTTTTTTTTTTTTTTAGCAGTCCGAAGAAGTAATTGATTGAACCGTTGACATCAATTCCACGGGCGCTTCTTCGAATTTCAAAAAGGAAGAGTCGATCTATTTTGAATGCCCGAACCTTGATATGCAATAAGTCGAGAAAATGGAAATCGAATTGAAAAAAATTAGAAAGCGGTAATGTGCAATATGTGACTCGTTTGAAGATCTTATTCTGCTAGTATATCGTTAGACAGACAACCACTATGTCTATATTGTTTCTCATCGAACATGCGTATACACTTAAAAAAATAAAATGACTTCTTCTTTGAACAGTAAAGAGGGAAAAGAGTCTGAACCTACCCAGTATTCATCATATACGCTATGTAAAAGTAAAAGCCCATTGATTGAAATATCAAATTTCGCCGAAGAATTCAGTTGGAATAAAAAAATTCCAATTCTTGTGAATCCCATTTATTTCGAAATACAAACATGGGAATCATAGAAATATCTGTTTGATTGAAAGAGTAGAATTCTTCTAATAAATTATTCCAGTCAATCCCAATGGAATTTGGAGAAGATATTTTAAATAGCTCAAAACGTGTTGCAGAACGATCTATAACAAAATTGATACAGTTTGATTCCTTAAACTCAATTGATTAGGACCTCTAGAGTCCACTCCTTCCCCACACTACTAGTGAAAGGGAAAAAGTAAAGACTACCATTAAAGCAGCCCAAGCGAGACTTACTATATCCATGTGAATTCTGTCCCCTATCTCTATAAATATAAATATGAAGGAATTGTTCGATTTTTCCTCACTAATTATAATACACTAATAATAATAGTGGAATCCTTCGCGCAGAGTCAAAATAAAAAAGGGATTCTGACCGAACATTATTGCTAAACCAATCTAATAAATCCGCTTAAACTCCTCTAATGTTTCTAATTTGGAAACATTAACCACAAGGAAAATACGCAATAACCTCACAAGGGAATGTTACTAATGGAGCATGTAGGAATAAGGAATAATTCAGGCCTATTCTTTTTTTGTTGACCTTCATTTCATATTTCATAAGCAAAAAGCAGAAAAAGATAAATCAATATCTATTACATATCGCTAGTTCCTATTTGATCTAATCCGTACCCCGCCCATATTAGATATGTGAAACGGCGGGAGACAGTATATTCTTGACTTGGGGTTTCCGAAAAGAAAGAATTTCTTTTCACCTTTTTTCTCTAAAAAGGTAAAAAGGAAAGCTCATTATCTATCCAATCAAATATTGATTGGATGCTTGAGCACTCAAAGATTCTCGTGAGTTAGAAAGTATCTTCCTTCTGTCCTTTCCAGAACTCTTAGTTGAATTAGATTTCTTATCAGGCTCTCCAATCTAGGCCAGTCATTAGCCAATACATAAGTAATAGAATAGAAACATTAGTATTCATTAGTATGAAATTCATTAGTATTTAGTAGTAGAAGGGAATCGTGAAGTCTTGATAGCTCCTCTATCATTCGAATATTTCTTTGACCTAAATATGCAAGTAGATTGCCCATCTTTTATAAAAACCTCACCCTATGTTTAGAATCAAACAAGTATCAAGACAACAGTCACCAGTCCGTTTTCTCTGCTTCTGCTGCGGAATCTTTGTTATCTTATAGCAATAGAAGAAAAGAAGAGATTTCGAGGTTTTTGTTGATCAGGCGACACCCGGATTTGAACTGGGGAAAAAAGGATTTGCAGTCCTCCGCCTTACCACTCGGCCATGTCGCCAAAATGATACAAAAATTTTCCCGGATTACTGAACTTCTTTTTTTTTTTTATTTTGCTCTGTTTTCCTTAATTTTTACTAAAAGAAAGCCCTCTTTTCTTCCCTTTTTTTGATTGGATTTGATTCATTCTTTCGATTCATTGTATGGTATCTCAAAATACACAAAAAACTTTCTCTCACTTTTCTATTGAAAAATCAAATGTGTATTTTCAGTCGCAAAAGACAAAATTGATGAAAATTGGAACCATTAACAATATGACTGCGGATGCACGAAAAGTTCTTGGATTTGAATCACAAAATCAAAATAGTGTTTTCCTAATAACACAAAAAAATACAAATTGATAGATAACTATCATATTGATTTTTTTTTGAAATCAAAAAACCCCTCTCAATTTCAATTATAACAACATTTAGGAGTCTATGTAAACCCTGGAACAAAAAGACATTTTGACACGGCTATCTATTATTTATATTTATATTCTAGCTGTTCCCTATAAAGGTTCCCTAGAAAGAGTTATCAGATATCAGAAAATTCTCATACTGCAATTTTCATTTTGCATTGAATAGAAAATGGAAATTTTGTTTTGATAGAACCCAACCCGTGCTGCCCCGAATAGAACGGCAAGACAATAAAAAAGAGAAGACTATAGAGATTTTCACACGTGTTTATTTATAAAATACAACTAAATAAAACCTCCTGTTCTTATACACTTCACAATCATATTCTACTAAAAAACCCAATTTCGTCAAAATATCTCTCTTCTCTGCGAATCATTTGTGAACAATAAAATTCATAAAATAACATCTAAAGGGGGTTACTTGTTCTAAAAAAGATTCTATCTATATTGTATCTGATTCTTATTCTTTATCTCGGCGAAAAGATCAAATGTCGAATCTATTTCTTTTTCTGATATTCAAGCAGATTGGAAAATTTATTATCATCATAATGTGGAAATGGATCTTTTTTGTTTTGAGCTTCTATAAAAAATACTATTCATTAATATGAATAATGAATACGTCTAAGCAGCAGAATTCTGTTTCTAGGAATGTTTTATCAATTTCTTTCCATTTATATCTGGTGCAAACTCCAATATTGAAGTAGAAAATGATCTTTATTCCTCGATTCATACAGATTTCATATAGTCCGTCCAGATATGGAGTTGGGTAAAATTTCATGTGATTCGGTAAACAGAATAGAAATTCCATCATTGATAGATCATCTATTTAATTAGCTGAAGAATGAATCAAGGGTGGGGTTTTTTGATAAATGGGAAATTCAAAAAAAAATGTTTGGAGATGGAAGGGGGGGGGGAATGACTATAATACCCGGATTGAATCAGATACAATTTGAAGGATTTTGTAGGTTCATTGATCAAGGTTTGACGGAAGAACTTTCTAAGTTTCCAAAAATTGAAGATATAGATCAAGAAATTGAATTTCAATTATTTGTGG